TGCATCAACTATGGTTATTTCATATCCCCTTTTTTCTTTACGTGCTATTCTACTTACTATACCAGCAGATGTAGCATTATAAACTGTATTGTTACTCTTGCTACCATCAGGATAAATCTGACCCCTTCCTCTGTTCCCACCTACATATATGGGATATTTTAAGAAATGAACGTCTTTTTTCGTAGCAGGGTCGGGGGAAAGAATAGGAAAGACGATTTCACTATATTTCTGACCGGGAACAGGACCTATTACAAGAATATTTCTTTTATTAGGACGATAAAACTGAAAAGAAAGATTGCCCATCTTTTCTTTCATTTCGGGAGAAATACGATCGGGTGGGGCTAATTCGAATCCCTCGGGTAAAATAAGAACAGCTCCTACATTCAAAGCCCCTTTTTTACCATTAGCAAGAACTTGTTTCAGTTGCATATCATAAGGAATTCGAACAACTGCTTCAAATACAGTATCAGGAAGTACAGCTTGCGGAACTTCAATATCCACGGGCTTATTAGCTAAATGGCAATTGGCACATACAATTCGACCAGTTGCTTCTCGTGGATTTTCATAAACCTGCTGCGCAAAAATGGGATATGCATTTGAAATAGATGCTCGAGTTATTACATATATCATGATTGATACATAAATGGATCGAGTCATCTGTTCTTTTACCCAAGAAAAAGTCTTTCTATTTTGCATGGTCCAATCATTGATCCCCGGAATTTCTACAATAAATTTGATAGGTAGCTAGTAGAATTCCCTATCCACAAGTTTGCCATTGTATTGATTATACTGAAAGAATTGTACTAGTAGAATATAGTATGAATACCTTGAATTCAAAAGGTAGAAGTATAAAGAATAAGTAAGATGAAAAATGATTTCTTTATACACAAAGAAAGGTTCTGATTTTATTGATATCAAAGATATCAAAAGATCTAATGAATTATTCATTCATTGAATGATAAATTACTACAAGCGAAGGAGATACACGATTTAAAAAATGGAAGATCCAATATTTCACAATTGTATCTAGAATCACTGGAAAAGTGGAAACAAGACCAGATATAATCTGATCATTCTGAGCCAATCCAAAATCATTGTAGATCGAACCAATCATTAGTTCCCAACCATGGGTCGAGTGAAATCCGATCCATAAATCAGTAACTAAAAGAATTGAAAAAGCTTTGATTGTATCACTTAAGTTATAGAGAAATTCCTGAATCCAAGAATTTAAAATGAAAAGTTCTTTATTACCCAGAAAAAAATAACCACTTAGAATAGCGAAACAGATTAGATTTGTAGAGAAATGCAAAATGATATGGAAATGAGATTCATTTTGTCTTTGGACCAATTGTATTGTTTCCTTGTGCATTCCTATACGAAGCCTTTGCATATGTGTCTCCGAGTACTCCTTTATCATCTCGTCCAACAGGAATAGTTCTTCTAATTCCATAAATTTTTCTAGAACATTTTTCTCTTGAATATCATTCAAAGGGATTTCGGATTGCCTAGTATTCCACCAATTAATAACCCAAGTTTCTAGACATTTCTTAAATGAGAGAGAAACCCACCAGGGTAAAAAGATTATAGACACAAGATATGGGAGGGAAGCCAATGCTTTCTTTTTTTTCATTCTGTATCCGTGATGTGAATTGTTAATGAACCTGTTTCATTGGTCGATTCTATCTGAGATTTCTATGAAATACGAATTATATAACAAGAGCCTATAACTCTAACAAGAATAAGGTATCAAACCTATGAATCTTTTCCTATTTTTGTTTTTGTGTAAGAATTGAGTCTTTGGATCTAGAATCTAGAATAGAACATACAAGAAAGGCTCTTTTCGAATAAAAAAAAGTAAATATTCTTTCCATATTCCAGAGATCACAATTAGGAAAATTGTAACCAAATTACCTTTCATTTATTCCTTTCAATGAAGACTCGAAAATCCATTTGAACTAACAAATAGAATTTGGATTTAAAGACGAACCCTACCGGATTCTTTAATTCTTTTATTTCCATTTCGAATTTGAAATATTTCACTGTCTAACCGAAGCGCAGGGATAGGGTATCAATTCAAAGGCCTAAAAAGAGGAATTCTTTTTTACGAAAACAAAAGACATGTTAGGATATTTTATGAATCTATACTTATTTACTTATTACTTATTAGACCTTTTACTAGTCTAAAGAGTGAAGCCAGACACCATGTGTATGCGTATACAAAATAGTTATTGTTCCATATACGTCTTCCCACTTTTTAGATGTATTAAGTTCCTTCTCTCATGCTGAGATTTATTCTTCAGTTCATTTCAAAAGACTTCAATGGGTACGCGCAAGAAATAGGCCAATTCGGCAGCTTTTTGTTCAATTTCTCGTGGAGTCAAATCCTCATCAGTACGGGTCAAGGGAATGGCTCCTTGACCCTTGATTTCCATATAAAGGACACGACGAGGAAAAAGACCCTCTTTCACCTCCATTCTGATTGATTGGATATCTTTTAGAAAGAAACGAAGGAAGATGCGACGATTTCTTCCAGGAAATCCCCAACGAAAAAGGGACATTATCCCTTCTTTTCTATCGAATCGGTCATAACCACTACCTACATTCCATGAAATTGTGCACCACAAATAAGAACTAATGAATAGACCTGCGATCCCATAGAAAGACATCACGATCCCTTGTGGGAAAAAAAGGATTTGCTGAGACGGAAATACGGATATCAGATTTTTACCAAGATAACTGGAAGTTCCAACCACTAAGAATCCTAGTGAACCTAAAAAAAGGATACAGGCCCAGCAAAAATTACTTGTTTTTCGAGACCCCGTTATAAGTTCTATCCATATATGTTCTGATCGCCAGTTCATACTATACTAGATCCAGTTGCATTCGATTGGAATTGAGAGAATAACCCAAATGGATTTGACTTGACTTTTATTGCTTGATCCCGAAGTAACTTTCATCAACTAGCAGCATTCCGACAAGAACCATTAGGAAGAATTGGTTAGATACATTGAGTTTCTATTTCAAAAATTTTTCAAAAAAGATTTGCTGATCATTTTGAATTTCATCATTTAATGGATTAAGCTATAACCGCATATACATGCATTAATGCCGTATATTATGCATCGGTATACATAACAAAACAACTCTTTCATTTGTTTTCGGAAAGGCCAAATATCATATATCCTACCATATTACATTAAAAAAAGTATCTGTATGATGATCCAGTGTTGAAATAAATTGATGAGATTTCATCCTATTTAGACAATCTTATTTCTTTGGACATAAAGAGATAAAGAAGCCATTGCGATTGCCGGAAAGACCAGGCCCACTAAAGGAACAAAAATAGAGGGAAAGTTCAAATCTATCATAGAATGGGTACCTCAATTTCATATTTGTACCTATTATAAATTTTAATTATAAAGATATATTCTAATAAGTCTATCTATTCATTATTAATATTAATATTAATCTATTAAAAAGAAATTAGAAAGAATATTAAGATAATATTAATATGAAGTATTTAATAATCAATAACGAATGTAGAACTCAATGAAGTATGCCTATTCCTCTTTCGACACGAATATGTATGAGAATCCCCTTTCTTTAATAAATTGGATTCTTCTTCTCCCATCCTTATCTTCATCGTCTTTCTATCTTTACCTTTTAAAACACCTTTTTTGTTTTGAAAGGTAAAGATAGAAAAGAGTTTCTTATGAGTTTCCGATTTTAACCAATCTTATCCAACAAACAGGGATTCCTAGTGAAAAACCGGGGGTTCTCACTAAAGAAAAAGAACTTCTATATTCTTCTTATTTGTTATTTGAATATTTCTATTTTCTTTATTTGATTTTAGATTTCTTCTTTCTTTTTCTTTAGTATTTTCTTTTCATTTTTTCGATATATTTTTTTATCTCTTTTTCGTTGTTCTATTGTTCTATATATGAATAATATATGAATAATGAATATGTCAAAAGAACGGAAAAAATCATTTTTATTTCCCTAATTTCTCGGAAGGATAAAGAAATTCTTTTTTATCTTGTCGATAGAGGGATGCTTGTTTCTAATCAGGAAGAGAGATAGAATAAAAAAAGTATCCGGGCCAAAAAGTCATTATCCAAAACTTCTGACTCTTACTACACTTATAACTGATGTCTCCAAAGAAAACACTATCTTCTTAGTTTTGTTTTTTTCATTATAATGAACTAAATGCGTATTCGCTACAAATAAAAATAACTGAAGCTAATGTTATACTTCCATTTGAAAATGAATAATTTAAATCTTTTTGAAATTTTTTTTTTAATCTTGGTTCAAGGGAAGGAAACCGTGTAGCTGAAATAACTCATTCAGAACACCTTTTAAAGGATTACGTGGTACAATTGGGTCGAATAAGCCCTTATGGAATAAATACTCAGCCGCTTGTGAACCGTCGGGTACTGTCTTTTTCAATGTTTGTTCAATTACTCTTTTACCCGCAAACGCAATGTAGGCATTAGGTTCAGCAATAATGATATCTCCCAACATACCAAAACTTGCTGTAACTCCGCCAGTTGTAGGAGATGTAAGGATTGATACATAAAATAACTTTTTATTTGATTGATAATCATATGAAGCAGAAGATATTTTAGCCATTTGCATTAAGCTCAAACTCCCTTCTTGCATGCGTGCTCCTCCAGAAGCACACACAATAATGACAGGTAGAGATCGATTAGTAGCATACTCGATCAAACGGGTGATTTTCTCACCTACTACGGATCCCATACTACCTCCCATAAACTGAAAATCCATAACTCCAATTGCTATGGGAATACTGTTTAGTTTACCTACGCCCGTTTGAACAGCTTCAGTTAAACCCGTTTTTCTTTGATAAAAAGAAATGCGATCTATATAAGGTTCCTCCTCTGAATGAAATTCAATGGGGTCTATAGAGACCATATCTTCATCCATAGGCTCCCAAGTGCCAGGATCTATAAAGAGTTCAATTCTATCTGAACTACTCATTT